GTCGAAATCCATATTGTTAGTAGCATTTGCTGCTGCAGAATAAACTAATTTAAAAATGGGATAACATGCTCGATAAGGCATGAGTTCTAGTTTCATAAGTATTTCATCATAGGGACGCCCACGAATCTGATCAATTACTCTTCGCGCTTTGTGAGCAGACATACATATATGTTGACCTAAAGCATATACTTCTACCTCAGGTACCCTCTCTATCATAAGGTTCACCTCCCACCAATAAACGACGAGCACCCATATTAACTTTATTAACATTAACGACGAGATTTTTTATCGTTTCTCGTATGCTCCCGGAAATTCCGAGTAGGTGCAAATTCTCCCAATTTGTGACCTACCATACTATCTGTTATATAAATAGGTAAATGCTCTTTCCCATTATGAATAGCAATTGTATGGCCGATCATTTTGGGTATAATGGTAGATGCCCGGGACCAAGTTACTATTATTTCTTTTTCTGTCCTTCGGTTGAGCTTCTCAATTTTTTCCAATAAATGATTAGCTACAAAGGGTTTTTTTTTTAGTGTTTTTAGTGAACGTGTCACAGCAAATTCCTCCTATCTTTTTTATTTTTTTTTGTAAAGACGAAGAAACATATTTGATTTTCAATACTCTCCTATTTACTACGGCGACGGAGAATCAAACTATCACTATATTTTTTCTTTTTTCTATTTCTTCTTCCAAGCGCAGGATAACCCCAAGGGGTTGTGGGTTTTTTTCTACCAATTGGGGCCCTCCCTTCACCACCCCCATGGGGATGGTCTACAGGATTCATAACTACCCCTCTTACTACAGGACGCTTACCTAGCCAACACTTAGATCCGGCTCTACCCAAACTTTTCTGGTTCACCCCAAGATTACCCACTTGCCCGACTGTTGCTGAGCAGTTTTTGGATATCAAACGGACCTCCCCAGATGGTAATTTTAATGTGGCCGATTTACCCTCTTTTGCAATCAGTTTCGCTACAGCACCCGCAGCTCTCGCTAATTGTCCGCCCTTTCCAAGTGTGATTTCTATGTTATGTATGGCCGTGCCTAAGGGCATATCGGTTGAAGTAGATTCTTCTTTTTGATCAATCAAAACCCCTTCCCAAACTGTACAAGCTTCTTCCAAAGCATACGGCTTTCCGGATGTATATGATGATATCTAGACAGATGGATCTTATATGAATCGTATGATGAAGTACCACATGAGTTGATATATTGGAATCCAAATCTGCCGAATCACTCATGTTATGATCTTCTACATCCTAGGTCTCCCCGTTCCTTCATCTGGCTTATGTTCTTCATGTAGCATTCAGACCGAATGACTCTATGAAATTACGTCGATACTTCCACATATTACGGGTAACGTAGGAGACATCTCTATTTTTCCCCCGGGGTAGAATTACCACTGCTTAGCTTTCAATTCGCCTCTGACCATCAAATGAAATGTGAATAACTCGTCCTCCTCTCTTTGAAACAAGGGGCGCTTCCGGTTCTGTCGGTGCTTCAAACAATTTTGTCTTCTCCATATTACCATATCTCTAGAGTCAATAATTTTCTATGAGGAACTACTGAACTCAATCACTTGCTGCCGATACTCTTCAGTTTTCTGTTGAGGTCTATCCCGTAGAGGTACTCAAATTGGATCAGTGATCGATTTCTAGGTTTCGTCGTAAACCTAATTGGTTACTTCCAATTACGTAAATCAATAGTTCAAACCGCACTCAAAGGTAGGGCATTTCCCATTGAGATAGGAACTTCTGTACCAGAAACAATGGTATCTCCAATTATAGCCCCTCTGGGATGTAAAATATATCTCTTCTCACCATCCCTATAGTGTATGAGACAAATGTTTGCATTTCGATTAGGGTCGTATTCTATGGTTACGATTCTACCAGATATGTCTTTTTCATTCCGTCGAAAATCAATTTTACGGTATAGACGCTTATGACCTCCCCCTCTATGCCTTGCGGTAATGATTCCTCTGGCATTACGACCTTTACCACAATGACGCTGTCCATAGATCAAATTATTTCGTGGATTGGATTTCACTTGACTGCCGACGGTTCTGCTCGAGGTAGAAGTTTTGTATAAATGTATCGCCGTGTTATTAAGTATTTTGATTTAAGTTCTTTTCTTTCTAAGAGGTGGAATAGAATAACCCGGTTGAAGCGTAATAATCATGCGTCTATAATGCATTGTATGTCCCATAATGGGTCCCTTTCTTCTACCCTTTCCCGGGAGTCGATGACTATTCATAGCTATTACCTTGACACCAAAAAAGAGTTCGACCCAATGCTTTATTTCTGTCCTAGTTGATCCTGATTCGACATTAGAAGTATATTGATTGTTCCCCAATAACCGAATACTTTTGTCTGTAAATACTGCATATTTGATTCCATCCATAAATCTATTTTCTTCCCTATGAGTTCCGGTATCGATAAGAATTCTACTTCTTACTGTTCATATGTTATGATATGAATATACCATAGTAATTATATTAATTCGTTATGTATGGATGATGAGATTCCATTGATACGGAGCCAATTCCAATAGACGTATAGACGTATTGAACGTTCGCGTTGTACTGCATCCAGCAGGAATTGAACCTACGAATTTGCCAATTATGAGTTGGGCGCTTTAACCATTCAGCCATGGATGCGTAATGGGGATTAGCATATATTTCAAGTATCTAGCCTAACTCTATAGAAAAATCGTTATATATTCTATATAATAATAAATATAATAATAATTTCCAAGTCAATTCTACATGATAATATAATAATCAAAATTTCCAATTTCCAAGTCAAGTATCTAGCCTAACTCTATAGAAAAATCGTTATATATTCTATATAATAATAAATATAATAATAATTTCCAAGTCAATTCTACATGATAATAATAAAAATTTCCAATATGTAATTAAATACATATATAAATATAAAGTCAAATTTTAAAGAAATCCTAAGGAGGAATCAATATGAGGCAAGACAGGGCAAAACGACGTCTATATAAATCCTGGATTTTTGAGTTTAGGGAGGTATTGAGAGAGATCAAGAATTCTCACTATTTCTTAGATTCGTGGACCAAATTGGATTCAGTGGGATCTTTCATTCACGTTTTTTTCGACCAAGAACGTTTTATGAAACTCTTTGACCCACGAATAGTAAGTATCCTCTTTTCACGCGATTCGCAGGGTTCAACAAGCAATCGATCTTTCACGATCAAAGGTGTAGTACTGCTTGTAGTAGTGGTCCTTCTACATCGTCTTAACAATCGAAATCTGGTCGAAAGAAAAAATATCTATTTGAGGGGGCTTCTTCCTATACCCGTAAACTCCATTGGACCCAGAAATGATTCATTGGAAGACTCTTTTGAGTCTTCCAATATCCATAGGTTGATTGTTTCGCTCCTGTATCTTCCAAAAGGGAAAGAGATCCCTGAGAGTTCTTTCATGGATCCGAAAGAGAGTACTTGGATCAATCAAAGAAAGGTTCAACAACTTCCCAAAGAAATCGAAGAATTTCTTGGGAATCCAACAAGATCCTCTCGTTCTTTTTTCTCTGACAGATGGTCAGAACTTTATCTGGGTTCGACTCCTACTGAGAGGTCCACTAGAGATCAGAAATTGTTGAAGAAACAACAAGATGTTTCTTTTGTCCGTTTCAGGCGATCGGAAAATAAAGAAATGGTTGATATATTCAAGATAATTACGTATTTACAAAAAACCGTCTCAATTCATCCTATTTCATCAGATCAGGGATGCGATATGGTTCCGAAGGATGAACCGGATATGGACAGTTCCAAGAAGATTTCATTCTTGAACCAAAATCCATTTTTTGATTTATTTCATCTATTCCATGACCGGAACAGGGGAGGATACACGTTTCACCACGCAGAAGAGAGATTTCAAGAAATGGCGGATCTATTAACTCTATCAATAACCGAGCCGGATCTGGTGTATCATAAGGGATTTGCCTTTTCTATTGATTCCTGCGGATTGGATCAAAAAAAATTCTTGAATGAGGTATTCAACTCCAGGGATGAATCGAAAAAGAAATCTTTATTGGTTCTACCTCCTATTTTTTTTGAAGAGAATGAATCTTTTTATCGACAGATAAGAAAAAATTGGGTCCGGTGCGGGAATGCTTTGGAAGATCCAAAACCAAAAAGAGTGGTATTTGCTATCAACAACATAATGAAGGCAGTCAATCAATATAGATTGATCCAAAATCTGATTCAAATCCAATATAGCATCCATGGGTACATAAGAAATGGTTCGAATCGATTTTTTTTTATGAATAGATCCGATCGCAACTTCGAATATGGAATTCAAAGGGATCAAATAGGAAATGATACTCTGAATCATAGAACTATAATGAAATATACGATCAACCAACATTTATCAAATTTGAAAAAGAGTGAGAAGAAATGGTTCGATCCTCTTCTTTCTCGAACCGAGAGATCCATGAATCGGGATCCTGATGCATATAGATACAAATGGTCCAATGGGAGCAAGAATTTCCAGGAACATTTGGAACATTTCGTTTCTGAGCAGAAGAGCCGTTTTCAAGTTTTTCAAGTAGTGTTCGATCGATTACGTATTAATATTATTAATATATTAATTAATATTAATCAATATATTAATAATATTAATATTAATCAATATTCGATTGATTGGTCCAGGGTTTTCGACAAACAAGATCCTTCTAAGCCACTTCGTTTATTTTGGTCCACCTTTTTGCGTCTCTTTTTGCCCAAGTTCCGTCTCTTTTTGCCCAAGTTCCTTCTCTTTTTGTCTAAGTCACTTTCTTTTTTCTTTGTGAGTTTCGGGAATACCCCCATTCGTGGGTCCGAGATCCACATCTCTCAATTCAAAGGTCCGAATGATCAACTCTGCGATCAGTTGTTAGAATCAATAGGTGTTCAAATCGTTCATTTGAATAAATTGAAACCCTTCTTATTGGATGATCATAATACTTCCCAAAAATCGAAATTGTTGATCGATGGAGGAACAATATCACCATTTTTGTTCAATAAGATACCAAAGTGGACGATTGACTCATTCCATACTCCTACTAGAAAAAATCGCAGGAAATCCTTTGATAACACTGATTCCTATTTCTCAATGCTATCCCACGATCGAGACAATTGGATGAATCCCGTGAAACCATTTCATAGAAGTTCATTGATATCTTCTTTTTTAAAAGCAAATCGACTTCGATTCTTGAATAATCCACATCACTTCTGGTTCTATTGTAACAAAAGATTCCCTTTTTATGTAGAAAAGGCCCGTATCAATAATTATGATCTTACGTATGGACAATTCCTTAATATCTTGTTCACTGGCAACAAAAAATTTTCTTTGTGCGTCGGTAAAAAAAAACATGTTTTTTCGGAGAGAGATGCTATTTCAACGATCGAGTCACGGGTATCTAACATATTCATACCTAACGATTTTCCAATTCTATCCGCTCGATTCGTTCGTAGAGCTCTTTACGCAATCGCAGACATTTCTGGAACACCTCTAACAGAGGGACAAATAGTCAATTTAGAAAGAACTTATTGTCAACCTCTTTCAGATATGAATCCGTCTGATTCAGAAGGGAAGAACTTGCATCAGTATCTCAATCTCAATTTCAATTCAAACATGGGTTTGATTCACATTCCATGTTCTGATAAATATTTACGAGCCAAAAAGAGGAAAAAACAGAGTCTTTGTCTAAAGAAATGCGTTGAGAAACGGCAGATGGATAGAATCTTTCTACGAGCAAATCTCTCAAAAAAATGGAAGCTGTTCCAAACATATCTGCCATGGTTCTTTACTTCGACAGGGTACAAATATCTAACTTCGATAGGGTACCAATATCTACATCTAAATTTCATCCTTTTAGATACTTTTTTAGACCTATTGCCGATACCGATACGAAGTAGCAGTCAAAAAGTTGTATCCATTTTTCACGATATTATGGATATATCACGGCGAATTCCTCGGAAAATATGGTGGGCGATTCTTCCACAACGGAATCGGATAAGTCAGATTTCGAGGAAGTGTTTACATAGTCTTCTTCTGTCCGAAGAAATGATTCATCGAAATAATGAGTCACCCCTTTCATTCTGGGTACATCTGGGATCACCAAATGCTCGGGAGTTCTTCTATTCAATCCTTTTCCTTCTTCTTGTTGCTGGATATCTCGTTCGTACACATCTTCTCTTTGTTTCCCGAGCCTCTAGTGAGTTACAGACAGAGTTCGAAAAGATCAAATCTTTGATGATTCCATCATACATGATTGAGTTACGAAAACTTCTGGATGGGTATCCTCCATCTGAACTGAATTCTTTCTGGTTAAAGAATCTCTTTCTAGTTGCTCTGAAACAATTAGGATATTTTCTAGAAGAAATACGGGGTTCTGCTTTTGGCAGCAACATGCTATTGGGTGGTGGTCCCGCTTATGGGGTCAAATCAATACGTTCTAAGAAGAAATATTTGAATATCAATCTCATCGATATCATCGATTTCCTAAGTCTTATACCAAATCCCATCAATCGAATAACTTTTTCGAGAAATACGAGACATCTAAGTCGTACAAGTAAAGAGATCTATTCATTGATAAGAAAAAGAAAAAACGTGAACGGTGCTTGGATTGATGATAAAATCGAATCCTGGTTCGCGAACAGTGATTCGATTGATGATGAAGAAAGAGAATTCTTGGTTCAGTTCTCCACCTTAACGAAGGAAGAAAGGATTGATAAAATTCTATTGAGTCTGACTCATAGTGATCATTTCTCAAAGAATGACTCTGGTTATCAAATGATTGAACAACCGGGATCCGTTTACTTACGATACTTAGTTGACATTCATAAAAAGCGTCTAATGAATTATGAGTTCAATAGATCCTGTTTAGCAGAAAGGCGGATATTCCTTGCTCATTATCAGACAATCACTTATTCACATTCACAAACCTCGTGTGGGGCTAATAGTTTTAATTTCCCATCTCATGGAAAACCCTTTTCGCTCCGATTAGCTCTATCCCCCTCTAGGGGTATTTTAGTGATAGGTTCTATAGGAACTGGACGATCCTATTTGGTCAAATACCTAGCGACAAACTCCTACGTTCCTTTCATTACGGTATTTACGAACAAGTTCCTGGATGACAAGCCTCAAGGTTATTTTTATGAAGAGAGCGATTTTGAAGATGATGATGACGATTTTTATGATAGTAACGACGATGACCTTGACCTTGATATTGATATTGATATTGAAAAGGAGCTGCTAACTTTGACGAGTGAGATAACTATAGATAGGGAAATGACGCCGAAAATAGACCTATTTGATATCACCCTTCAACTCGAATTAGCAAAATCAATGTCTCCTTGCATAATATGGATTCCAAACATTCATGATCTGTCTGTGAATGAGTCAAATTACTTATCCCTCGGTCTATTAGTGAACCATCTCTCCGGGGATTGTGAGGATTGTGAAAGCTCCTCCACTAGAAATAT